GGGACATGCAAAAAACGATAATAAATCTCGTCGTTAATATAAAAAAAATTATTATTAATAAAATAAAAGTAATATCAGAAATGCTTATCATTTTTTAATGGGAGATAAACTTTATGAAAAGAAAAAAGAGAAAAGATGATGTATATGCTTTAGGCCAATATATATCTATGTCAGCTCACAAAGCACGAAGAGTAATTGATCAGATCCGCGGGCGTTCTTATGAAGAAGCACTTATGATATTAGAACTCATGCCCTATCGCGCATGCTATCCCATTTTTAAATTGATTTATTCTGCCGCATCAAATGCTAGTCACAATAAAGGTTTCAACAAAGCCGATTTAATCCTTTTTAAAGCCGAAGTTAATAAAGGAACTACAATGAAAAAATTAAAACCTCAAGCCCGAGGGCGCAGTTATCTGATAAAAAGACCTACTTGTCACATAACTATTGTATTAAAAGATATAACCTACTATGGAAACATAGAAGAATATATACGAAATTTATGTAAAACTAATCAACACAAAGTCTTGCTCAATCCAGCATTTGTCGAATACCTGGATTTTTTTAAAAGTAAGTATGATGGGGTAATATGGGACAAAAAATAAATCCACTTGGTTTCAGACTTGGTACAACCCAAAATCATTATTCCCTTTGGTTTGCAAAACCAAAAAACTATTCTGAAGGTCTACAAGAAGATCAAAAAATACGGGATTATATAAAAAATTTTGTACAACAAAATACAAGAACCGCCTCGGGTGTTGAAGGAATTGGGCGCATAGAAATTCAAAAAAGAATCGATCTGATACAGGTAATAATCTATATGGGATTCCCAAAGTTATTAATAGAAAATAGACCACGGGGAATCGACGACCTAAAAAAAAATGTACAAAAAGAATTAAATTGTGTGAACCGAAAACTCAACATTGCTATTTCACGAATTGCAAAACCTTATGGACACCCTAATATTCTTGCTGAATTTATAGCCGGACAATTAAAGAATAGGGTATCATTTAGAAAAGCAATGAAAAAAGCCATCGAATTAACCGAACAAGCTGATACAAAAGGAATTCAAATACAAATAGCAGGCCGTATCGATGGAAAAGAAATTGCACGTATCGAATGGATAAGAGAAGGAAGAGTTCCCCTACAAACCATTCGCGCAAAAATTGATTATTGTGCCTATACCGTTCGAACTATTTATGGAGTATTGGGTATAAAAATTTGGATATTTATAGACGATAAATAATAGGGCTTTACCTGTGTTTCGATTTAGATTTGAAAATGGAACACAAAATAACAACATTTTTCATTCTTTTTTTTTTGACATCAATTCCATCAAACCAATTTAATTCCATAAGGTTAAATAAAAATTTTTCATCTTTTTTTGAGAGAATTGCTATGCTTAGTGTGTGACTCGTTGGTTTTTGCTATAAGTAAGCCTAAAAACCCATAATATGAACTCATAACTATAGAATCAATAACCAACTCATCGCATCACATTATCTGGATCCAAAGAAACAGTCAAGATATACTTTTTTAGTCCTATCGTTGTAGCAACTGCATTTTTTGTAGCATAAAAATAATCTAATGAATTTTTAAACAAAACAAAATTCAAATAAAAAGGATACGGATAAATGGAAAGGTGAGAGAAAGAAAAAAAGAAATATAAATAGAAAAGATATATGATTTCAATATAATATGTACGGTCTTTGCAACATCTCATAAACAACAACAATGTAATTTAAGCATTAATATGGATTCCCGGATAATTATATGCGAGGAATCCGTTCATAGAAAAAACGTATGAGCTTCAAGCCAATAAAGACTAAGATAATTGGCTCAAGAACTAATTTTATTAAGAGCTCCGTTGTAGAATTCAGGCCTAACCATTAATGAAGAAGCGATGGGAACGAAGGAACCCAGGAATACATAAGATTCAATGGAAAATGAATCCTGATGATTCGGTGGGAAGGATGGCGGAACGAACCATAAATCAATTCATATATTCTGACAAATTATAAACTAACCCTTGAAATAGAGATTGAAAGAGTAAATATTCGCCCGCGAAAAATTTTTATCATATAAAAAAAATATCTAATAAATTAAACGAATCCCTAAGAATCTCTTGATTCAGTAGATTATTGTGTATATATCTTAATTAAAATTTTTCTGAATTTAAAATTTTTCATTCGCGAGGAGCCGGATGAGAAGAAACTCTCATGTCCAGTTCTGCAGTAGAGATGGAATTACGTAAAATACCATCAACTATAACCCAAAAAGAACTAAATTCCGTAAACAACATAGAGGAAGACTGAAAGGAATATCTTATCGAGGAAATCGTATTTCTTTTGGAAGATATGCCCTTCAGGCACTTGAACCCGCTTGGATCACGTCTAGACAAATAGAAGCGGGGCGGCGAGCGATGACACGAAATGCACGTCGTGGCGGAAAAATATGGGTACGTATTTTTCCAGACAAACCGGTTACAGTAAGGCCTGCCGAAACCCGTATGGGTTCGGGAAAAGGATCGCCCGAATATTGGGTAGCTGTTGTCAAACCGGGTCGAATACTTTATGAAATAAGTGGGGTAGCAGAAAATATAGCCCGAAGGGCTATCTCAATAGCGGCATCTAAAATGCCTATACGAACTCAATTCATTATTTCAGGTATAGGAACGTAGAACCAAATCTTTTGACAAACAATATTTCTTTTTCTTTTTAGTCCTTTGCATTGAAAGAACAGATAAAAAAATATGATTCAACCTCAGACCTATTTGACTGTAGCAGACAACAGCGGAGCTAAAAAACTGATGTGTATTCGAATCATAGGAGCTAGCAATCGTCGATATGCTCGTATTGGCGATGTTATTGTTGCTGTGATCAAAGAAGCAATACCCAATTCACCCTTAGAAAGATCAGAAGTAATAAGAGCTGTAATTGTACGTACCTGTAAAGAACTCAAACGTGCCAACGGTATGATAATAAGATATGATGACAACGCTGCAGTTATCATTGATCAAGAAGGAAATCCAAAAGGAACTAGAGTTTTTGGTGCAATTGCACGGGAATTGAGACAAAAGTTTACCAAAATAGTTTCATTAGCTCCGGAGGTATTATAAGAAAGAATAAGAAATAGGATATTTGAATGAATATAGTAGACTGTCTATCACGTATATACCTTTCATTTTTTAATTTTTTTTAATCCATAACAGAAAAAATTTTAATAAAAAACTCCGAAAAAACATGCCGATTATACCAAAATTTGGAGACACCGCTAATTTTAGTTCATCATGGGTAGGGACACTATTGCTGATATAATAACCTCTATACGAAATGCTGATATGAATAGAAAAGGAACTGTTCGAATAGCATCGACTAACATCACCGAAAACATTGTTAAAATACTTTTACGAGAAGGCTTTATTGAAAACGTGAGAAAACATCAAGAAAGAAACAACTATTTTTTGGTTTTAACCCTACGACATAGAAGAAATAGGAAAGGACCATATAAGAATACTTTATATTTAAAAAGAGTCAGTCGACCTGGTCTACGAATATATTCTAACTTTCAGGGACTTCCTAGAATTTTAGGAGGAATGGGAATTGTAATTCTTTCTACCTCTCGCGGTATAATGACAGATCGGGAGGCTCGACGAGAAGGAATTGGCGGAGAAATTTTATGTTATATATGGTAATCTCTCTAATATCTGAATTAGATAGACAATTGCCTATAATTGTGACTAAAAAAGACAAAGTACAGGTTATCGAATATCTCTGCTCTCTTAGTTGATACGTTAAGGAGGTTTTGCTTGAAATGAAAGAGCAAAAAAAGATTCATGACGATTTGATTACTGAATCATCCGGCCCCTAACAGTCTATTCTGAGTTCGTTTAGATAAAGATACGATGGAGTTATAGACAGATCCTACCCAGGGAGTTAAAATTGAAGTAAGCCTTTATGATTGAACCCGAGGGTATATTATAGACTTCGCGCTAAAGATTCCAATGCTTAAGTTTTTTTTAACTTCAATGATCCGTTTCGTTTCAATACAATTCAAGATGAAAAATATCAAGAAACTTATTTTCTTCCAACAACTAGATTCAGAATTGAAAGTAAGGAATGACAAATATGAAAATAAGAGCTTCTGTTCGTAAAATTTGTGAAAAATGTCGTCTGATTCGCAGACGGGGACGAATTATAGTCATTTGTTCTAACCCAAAACATAAACAACGACAAGGATAACCATTCTACTATACTCAAAATACTAAAAAGCACTCTCTAAAAGATTTGAGTAATGTAAAAAAATAAAGAATTTGTTTTGACATGAAATGGATATATCCATATATCTCTGACTCATATTTATGAAATGATAAAAGATGGCAAAACCTATACCCAAAATTGGTTCACGTAGAAATGGACGTATTAGTGCACGTAAAAGTGCACGTAAAATACCAAAAGGAATTATTCATGTTCAAGCAAGTTTCAATAATACCATTGTGACTGTTACAGATGTACGAGGTCGCGTTGTTTCTTGGGCTTCCGCCGGTACGTGTGGATTCCGCGGTACAAAAAGGGGAACACCCTTTGCAGCTCAAACCGCGGCCGGAAATGCTATTCGTACAGTGGTGGAGCAGGGCATGCAACGAGCAGAAGTCATGATAAAAGGTCCTGGTCTCGGAAGAGATGCAGCATTACGAGCTATTCGTAGAAGCGGTATACTATTAAGTTTCGTACGCGATGTAACCCCCATGCCACACAATGGCTGTAGGCCTCCTAAAAAAAGACGTGTGTAAAAATGGAAGAGATTTCAAGAGAAATAAACGATTCAAAGATAATAATAATATTACTATGGTTCGAGAGAAAATAAGAGTATCTACTCGGACACTGCAGTGGAAGTGTGTTGAATCAAGAACAGATAGTAAATGTCTTTATTATGGGCGCTTTATTCTTTCTCCACTTATGAAAGGTCAAGCTGATACCATAGGCATTGCAATGCGCAGAGTTTTACTTGGCGAAATGGAAGGAACATGTATCACACGTGCAAAATCTGAGAAAATACCCCATGAATACTCTACTATCATAGGTATTCAAGAATCAGTCCATGAAATTTTAATGAATTTAAAAGAAATCATAGTGAGAAGTAATCTATATGGAATTTGTGAAGCGTCTATTTATGTTCGGGGCCCTAGATGCGTAACTGCTCAAGATATTATCTTACCACCCTATGTAGAAATTATTGATAATACACAACATATAGCTAACTTGACGGAACCAATTGATTTGTGTATTGAATTACAACTCGAGCGAAATCGCGGATATCATATAAAAACACCAACTAACTTTCAAGACGGAAGTTATCCTATAGATGCTCTATTCATGCCTGTTCGAAACGTGAATCATAGTATTCATTCTTATGGGAATGGGAATGAAAAACAAGAAATACTTTTTCTCGAAATATGGACAAATGGCAGTTTAACTCCGAAAGAAGCACTTTATGAAGCCTCCCGGAATTTCATTGATTTATTGATTCCTTTTCTACATGCAGAAGAAGAAAACTTACATTTAGAGGACAATCAACATAAAGTGTCTTTACCACCCTTTACCTTTCATGATAGATTAACTCAACTCAGTAAAGACAAAACAAGAAAAGCATTGAAATATATTTTTATTGACCAATTAGAATTGCCACCTAGGATCTATAATTTCCTCAAAAAGTCCAATATATATACATTAGCGGACCTTTTGAATAACAGTCAAGAAGATCTTATTAAAATGGAACCTTTTGACAGAGAAGACGTAAAAAAAATATTAGATACTTTAGAAAAATATTTTGGAATTTTCTTTGATTTAACAAAAACGAAAAATAAAAGATGAAAAAAATGGATTCAATTTGACAGAATAAATCAAAAATTGGAGTGAATAGATCGATGTATCTAGGGAAAATTCACTTTGAAAGCGACGATTCCCTAGATACAAATATTGTGCTATTTCACAATTGAATCAATTTAAAAAAGACCTAAAGTTAGAGATTTATCAATAGGTAATGTTGCTCCAATACCTAACCAAAGGGCCAATACGGTACCAACCAAAAAGACGGTTGTAGCTACTGGACGACGAAATGGATTTTGAAATTTATTAACATTCTCTAAAAAAGGAACTGTTAATAATCCCGCAGGTACTGAAACCATTAAAAGAACGCCTAATAACTTATTAGGTACTGTACGAAGTATTTGAAATACAGGAAAAAAATACCATTCAGGTAATATTTCCAAAGGAGTTGCAAACGGATCCGCTGGCTCACCAATCATTGATGGTTCTAAAACCGCTAAGCCTACGGTACATGCAATAGTACCTAGAATTACTACGGGAAAAATATATAAAAGATCATTAGGCCATGCGGGCTCCCCATAATAATTATGACCCATTCCTTTTGCCAATTTAGCCCTTAATACAGGATCAGTCAAATCAGGTTTTTTTGTTAGTAGGATAGGTGAATTTTTATAGATATTCAATTCATCCCCCGAAAGAGCCGGACATGCTGATTTTTCATCATCCGGCTCGAGCCAGAATCAAAAGAACCGAACGGATCTAGAATATAGATCTTATCCATATGAAAGGTTATTCAGGAAGGATTTAGGTTCTTACAAATAAATGCTCAACACCCAAGTAGGCTTACTTGGTTGATCATGATCAAATGCTTTCTGGGTCGTCTCATACCTTGTGGTTTATTTTTATCTCCAAAATATTTGGAAATTTCTACTTTTATTCAAAATTTTTATATTTAAAAGTTTAAATAAAGGGTTTACTTGTTACTAATATAGCCTAGCCCTGATTGTTCTTTAGATCCCTTGTTTCACTCCGATAGTATCATCGATCAGGGCAATGCAGAGGAAATGGCTGCATTTCAATACTATTCAAACGATTATTTTAAATTAGTAATATTATAATTATATTATATATAACATAAATAAATAATAATAAAAGATAAAAATGTTTGGATAAATAGAATCCAAAATCACACATTCGACTAGATCTTACGGAGCCCTTTCATGCATGACATGATTCAGGTTTGATCATAGAAAAAATTCTCTTCACACGAACCAGCCTATCCTTGGTATAGAACTTACTTATACGGTGGTTGGACAAAAGACACATTAATTTCAATGTAGCAGAAAGGGGCCTATATCTGCGCAGCCTAATCAATAGTTCAAGTCACACACTCCCATAATCCATTTTATTTTCGGAGAATTACCTTCAACTAGTGATATAGTGATATTATGTTAAATACCTAAATACAATATCAATATTATAGAGTTGAAAGAAAATGTCCAAATACATGGATTATTGTTTTCAATAATCCATACATGTAGCAATGAAATACTATTGTTTTAGTCTTCCCCCAAATGAACAATGAGGAGAGATTACAAATATCTAGAATATACTCTTTTTTTGATTCTATAAGGGACCAGAAATACCTTGTTTACGTATCATTAAAAAATGC